TTGGATAGATATATACTTATTTACATATACAAGATTTAAAATTCAATAAGATAAGATTAAAAAACTCAAATGTTTCTATTGTTGTGTTGGATCCACAATGAATCCTATGGATCCTTAGGATTGGTCTATTCTTTTATATGTTCTAGTTTCCCTGGATCGAGCTAAGCATCAAAACCCTTTTTTACCCATCCTGTATATTGTCCTTTTCGTTTTGTGTTGCAATCGAAACTTTACTTATTATTTTATTAGATGAGATTTTACAAAAAAAAGCAAAGCCCTTATTACTAAATTAGTAGAGACGAAATTAGGAGAGAATCAATATTCCTTTTTTTTTTTTTCAATACTTACACGCCTCATTAGTTAATAATCCTAGTGATTTGATTTCTATGTTTATTCTGATAGGAAATAGGATATTCAAATAAATTCTTTTTCATCGAATGACTATTCATTTATTGTATTTTCATGTAAATAAAATAGGGGGCAAGAAAACTCTATGGAAAAATGGCAGTTCAATTCGATGTTGTCTAATAAAGAGTTAGAACACAGGTGTGAATTAAGTAAATCAATGGGCAGCCTTGGTCCTATTGATGAAAATAAAAATATCAGTAAAAGCAAAGACCCGAATAGAAATGATAGGGATCATCATAGTTGGGGTTATAGTGACAGTTCTACTTACAGTAATGTTGATCCTTTATTTGACGTCAAGGACGTTTGGAATTTCATCTCTGATGATACTTTTCTAGTTAGGGATAGGAATGGATACAGCTATTCCATATATTTTGAAAATCATCTTTTTGAGATTAAAAATGGTCATTTTTTTCTGAGTGAACTCGAAAACCCCTTTTCTAGTTATCCGGATTCTGGTTATCTGAATAATGGGTCTAATAGTGACGATCCTTACTATTATCGTTACATGTATGATACTCAATATAGTTGGAATAATCACATTAATAGTTACATTGACAGTTATCTTGATTCTGTCAATGTAACTATTAATGTGATTATTGTAAGTAGTAGTGACAATTATAGTGACAGTTACCCTTTTCGTTCCATTTATGGTGAAAGTAGAAATAGTAGTGAAAGCGAGAGTTCGAGTATAAGGAATGCAGGGGATTTAACTTTAAGAGAAAGTTATAATAATCTCGATGTAACTCAAAAATACAGGCATTTGTGGGTTCAATGCGAAAAGTGTTATGGATTAACTTATAAGAAAATTTTTAAGTCAAAAATGAATATTTGTGAACAATGCGGGTATTATTTGAAAATGAGTAGTTCAGATAGAATAGAACTTTTGATTGATCCAGGCACTTGGTATCCTATGGATGAAGACATGGTCTCTCTGGATCCCATTGAATTTCATTCGGAGGAGGAGCCGTATAAAGATCGTATTGATTCTTATCAAAGAAAGACAGGGTTAACTGAGGCTGTTCAAACAGGCATAGGCCAATTAAACGGTATTCCCGTAGCAATTGGAGTTATGGATTTTCAGTTTATGGGGGGTAGTATGGGATCTGTAGTCGGGGAGAAAATTACCCGTTTGATAGAGTATGCTACCAAAAAATTTCTACCTCTTATTCTAGTGTGTGCTTCTGGGGGTGCACGTATGCAAGAAGGAAGTTTGAGCTTGATGCAAATGGCTAAAATATCTTCTGCTTTATACGATTATCAATCAAATAAAAAACTATTTTATGTACCAATTCTTACATCTCCGACTACGGGTGGGGTGACAGCTAGTTTTGGTATGTTGGGGGATATCATTATTGCCGAACCCAATGCCTACATTGCATTTGCGGGTAAAAGAGTAATTGAACAAACATTGAATAAAACAGTACCCGAAGGGTCACAAGCGGCCGAATATTTATTTCAGAAAGGCTTATTCGATCTAATCGTACCACGTAATCCTTTAAAAAGCGTTCTGAGTGAATTATTTCAACTCCACACTTTCTTTCCTTTGAATCAAAATTCAAAGAGTATTAAGTTTAATTAGTTTTTTGTAGTAAACACGTAGTTAGTTTATCGGAATCAAAGTAAAAATAAGAAGAATGGGGTTTTCTTTAGTGACTTAAGATCTATAAGATCTAATTGTAGAAAGAATCACAAGTTGCATATAATTTTTATTTTTTTTTTTTACTAATATTTCTGATTACTAAATATTCATGATTACGAATCAGCAAGCCTCTATAAAAGAATGACTTCTTGCTTTTGTGAAATTAGGCGAAGTTCGTCTTCCCTTCTTACGTATGTATTATCGAATAAATTCAAATATAGAAAATATATAATTGTGTATTTTTCTATATCTCTCATTTTGACTAAGAAGCCTAGAAATCTTTCGTTAATTTGTAAAAACCTTTTCTTTATTAAATATTAAATTAGAAGACAAGAACAAACGAATAAGAATAGAGGAAGAATAAGAAACTAAATTATCATACATATCTTTCATGTCGAAAGATGAATAAGTCCATTTAGTTAGTTCTACTTTCCTTGCACTTATTATATATAC